TCAACAATTCGAAGTGCTTTTCTTGCGTATTCTTGATCAACCAGCGTTTATATATAGATGTAGGAGGATTTGTTTGGGAAGTAATAAGTCCCTTTGACATCTCTTCATCTGCAAAAAATTCTCGACGTGAAAACACAGAGACAAAGGGCTGATCTTTGAATAGGAAAAAGAATTGATCTGCAGGGTCCCAAATGAATTGGCTTATTCGAAAAAACCCTTGTTCTTTGGAAGATCTATCTCGTGTCTGGTACTGCACGGTTCCACTCTGCAAGAACTCCGAATCATTCTCTTGAAGCTCATCCTCTTTATGATAAATGATCCGCTTGCCCCGAAATGACCTGACCCAATAGGGAAATCCCAATTTATTGGGCCTTTCGATACAATCAAATAGATTGCCATGAGGGCGCCATAGTCTAGGAGCCCAAACTATGTGATTGAATAAATCCTCATCCTCCTCTATCTGTTGCAGGTCGAGGGTTCCTTCTCCTTCCCCTTCTTCAAACCCCGATTCGTATTTTTCATATAGAAATCTCTGATCAACGATAGAACAAGATCCATTTTGCATCATATCTAACTGATTCCTTGGTTCGGACCGAAGAAGCAATGTCACTCGATCATTATCAAACTGACTGCATTCTGTCCGTGAGTATCCCACCAGAGCGCTTTCTAATAGGCCATGAACTAGATCAGAATCATTCTCAACGAATCCATAAGAAGTGATCCAATTTTTTTCATCGGGTCCGGGTGGAGACCAAAGATCTTGAGCGACCGATCCGGCAGAACAACTCAAAAGATAAAGAAGTATCGTTAATTTCTTCATGCTCGTTCCAAGTTCGAAGTACCATTTGGACAAATAAGAATCCCCTTCCTTACATGATTTCTTCTTCATATAGATAGATATAGGATCTATGGAGCAATTACTTAGAAGTACATTTTGTGCAACAGCCCTTCCTATCTGATAGAAAAGGATCTCATGATCCTGAACGGATCTTACCTGGGATCGCAAATCCCAAGTTTGTCTATGAAGAGCTGATCTAATTGTATTAGTGTCTATAATTGATTTCTTTTGTGTAATACTAATTGATAGGACCTCATTGGTAAGTGCTACAAGATCTCGTGCATGGGAACCCATGGTTATGGATCCGAATCCATTAGTATGGGACATTTTCTTTTCCAAGCGGAATCCCCTAGTATATGAAAGAATGAAAAAGTGCTTTCGTTGTTGTGGAATAAGAAGCCTTCGTATCTTAATGCATGTATTTGATTTATTCGGAGCTATTAGAGCGGGATCCACTTTTTGGGGAATATGAGTCGAAGCAATAACAAGAATATTTCTAGTGAAACATCTTTCACAATCCCTGGGGAGATGGTTCACTAATAGACCGAGGGATAAGTAATTCGACTCATTCACATACAGATCATGAATGTTTGGAATCCATATTATGCAAGGAGACATTGCTTTTGCTAATTCTAATGGAAGGGTGATCTCAAATCGGTCTATTTTCGGCGTCATATACATAGTTAGCACATTCGGCATAGTTAGCAGCTCCGTATCAAGGTCATCATCGTCACTATCATCAATATCGATATCGTCACGATCATCAATATCGATATCATCAATAAGATAACCTTTATTGTCATCCAGGAACTTGTTCGGAAATACCGTAATGAAGGGAACATAGGAGTTTGTCACTCGGTATTTGACAAAATATGATCGGCCAGTTCCTATAAAACCTATCACTAAAATACCCCTAGAAGGGGGTAGGGCTAAGCGGAGCGAAAAGGGTTTTCCATGAGATGGGAAATGAGAACTATTAGCCCCACACGGGGTTTGTGAATAAGTAATTGTCTGATAATGAGCAAGGAATATCCGTCTTTCTGCTAAACAGGATCTATTGAACTCATAATTCATTAGATACCTTTTATGAATGTCAACTAAGTCTCGTAAGTAAATGGATCCCGGTTGTTCAATCATTTGATAACCAGAGTCATTCTTTGATAAATGATCACTATGAGTCAGACTCAATAGAATTTGATCAATCCTTTTTTCTGTCGTTAAGGTGGAGAACTGAACTAAGAATTCTCTTTCTTCATCATCAATCAAGTCACTGTTCGCGACCCAGGATTCTATTTGATCATCAATCCAATCACTGTTCACGTTTTTTCTTATCAATGAATAGATCTCTTTACTTGTACGACTTAGATGTCTCGTATTTCTCGAAAAAGTGATTGAATTGATGGGATTGGGTATGATACTTATGAGATAGATGATATCGATGAGATTGATATTCAAATCTTTCTTCTTAGAACGTATTGATTTGACCCCATAAGTGGGACCACCACTCAATAGCATGTTGCCACCAGAAGCAGAACTCCGTATTTCTTCCAGAGAATCTCCTAATTGTTCCAGAGCAACTAGAAAGAGATTCTTTAACCAGAAAGAATTCAGTTCAGGTGGAGGATACCTATCCAGAAGTTCTCGCAACTCAATCATGTATGA